AAATTTGGATTTGAAATATTAGTATTGGGGCTATTTGGCACTTTTTTAGTACTAAATTTTGGGTTTTGTTTAGGGCAAGCTTAATATTTGTTTGTGTATTATATATAATATGTGATGGCATAAGTCAGCCCCTGCCGCAATTTGCTGACTTTGGTGCATTTGGCCGAGCCTCCTTGGTTTCGGGGTTTGACAAGGATAAAGGATTTGCCAGGTGTAAGGGGGTAAGGGGGTTTGTCGCGCAAAAACGGGGGGCATATAGTATAAGGGTGAGTTGAATAAGGATGTCTTATGCACTTGAGATAAACATATGTAATTCTTGAGTTATGTCATTCAATCATTAACTTATATTACCTGAAATAATACATGTTCCACCTTGATTATACAGTTGCGGGTGCACTCTGAGATGTATAGGAAAGTAGACCAAAAAAGAGTACGTTATGCATATAAGAGAACGCCCGGCATGGTGGGTAACGAGACATATGTACTACACCATCAAACATGCCAGTATAATTAATAGTTTGGGGAATCTTAATAATATGGCCCTGAAATAGGAACCAGATGCCAGTAATAGTTCATTAAGTGCGACCCTCACAATTAATGCCCTTGACACTATCATGCAGAATTAGCCTTTATATAAACTGGTTGGTGGTTTCTTACTACATTTTTATCACACAGAAGATTAGGGCAAGGTTAGTCAAGGAAAATGTTGTGGGCGGTTTTATTGGGATTATTCGATTTCCCAGTTTTAAAGAAGAGTATGAGAGACTTAATGATAATGTCATTTTACATGACATCGAGATTTACCTGCTTTATGGTCTAAATAGTTTATTGGTGAAATTACATGAATGTACTAATACATTAATGTAATATTATGCATAATATGTACTATACCATACCGCATGCAGAAAATAGTTTAATTTAGAATTCTGGCTTTGGGAGCCAGGGGTGAGAGTTAAAATCTCTTTTTTCTGGCACTAGGGGGGATTTTAACCTCCGATCTTCGGATTACAAGACCGATGCTTTGATACTAAGCTACTAGGGCAGGCTCATTCTAGGGCTTTATTTTCTAATCATCCGGCTAGTGGAATTAAGATGAGAAATAATGCAAAGTAGAGGACGGATGCAATTTGTCCAATAATGATGAATGGGTGTTCTACTGGTATTCCCCCGATTCATGTCAAAATAATCATGTCTGCGACCAAGGTTCAAAATAGGAATTGGGTGACCGGTCGAAATGTTAGTCCTCGTTGTTTAGACGTGTGGAGGATTGGGACGACCATGAGGACTAGAATTGAGAATAGAAGTGCTAGGACTCCCCCTAGTTTATTAGGGATTGATCGTAGGATGGCATAGGCAAATAGGAAGTATCATTCGGGCTTAATGTGTGGGGGTGTAACTAGAGGGTTTGCAGGGGTAAAGTTTTCTGGATCTCCCAGGAGGTTTGGGGAGAATAGTGCTAGGGATGTTAAAGCTAGTAGTATAACTACAAATCCTAATAGGTCCTTGTAGGAGAAATATGGATGGAAGGAGATTTTGTCTGCGTCGGAGTTTAGGCCTGCGGGGTTGTTGGAGCCTGTCTCGTGGAGAAATAGTAGGTGTAGTACGGTTACTGCGGCTACGACAAAGGGGAATAAAAAATGGAAGGCGAAGAATCGTGTTAGAGTAGCATTATCTACTGAAAACCCCCCTCAGATTCATTGGACTAGCATGTCCCCTACGTAAGGGACGGCTGAGAGGAGGTTTGTAATTACTGTAGCGCCTCAGAAGGATATTTGGCCTCAGGGTAAGACATACCCTACGAAGGCTGTTATTATTACTAGCAGGAAGAGAACAACTCCGATGTTTCAGGTTTCTTTGTATAGATATGACCCGTAATAAAGGCCTCGGGCAATATGAAGATAGAGGCAGATGAAGAAGAAGGATGCTCCGTTGGCGTGTATATTACGAATGAGTCATCCATAGTTGACGTCTCGGCAGATGTGGGCGACGGAAGAGAAGGCTGTGGAGATATCAGAAGTATAATGTATTGCTAGGAATAGTCCTGTTAAGATTTGGGTAATTAAGCAGAGTCCGAGCAGTGAGCCAAAATTTCATCATACTGAGATGTTTGATGGGGCGGGGAGATCAACTAGTGCGTCATTAGCAATTTTAATTAAGGGGTGGGTTTTTCGTAGGCTTGCCATTAAGGGTTCTTATAGTTGAATAACAACGGTGGTTCTTCAAGTCACTGGTCTCGGTTAGAATCCGGGTGAGAATTATGACTTATCTTGTATCTTTACTGTTGATAGCTTTAATCGTTGGCCTGGTTGCCGTGGCTTCAAATCCTGCGCCTTATTTTGCTGCTCTAGGTTTGGTGATAGCAGCGGGGGTTGGGTGCGGGGTATTGGTCAGTCATGGGGGATCTTTTTTATCTTTAGTTCTTTTTTTAATTTATTTGGGAGGGATGCTTGTAGTGTTTGCCTATTCGGCGGCTTTGGCCGCTGAGCCTTTCCCAGAAGCTTGGGGAGATCGGTCTGTGGTGGGGTATGTTTTGTTCTACCTACTTGGGGTTGGGGTTATGGTAGGCGTGTTTTGGGAAAACTGGTATGAGGGGTCTTGAGTGGTTGTTGATGGGTTAAAGGAATTTTCTGTGTTGCGGGGAGATACTAGCGGAGTGGCCGAGATATATTCATCCGGGGGTGGGATGTTGGTTATTTGTGCATGAGTTCTACTTTTAACGCTGTTTGTAGTGCTTGAGTTGACTCGAGGCTTGAGCCGAGGCACTCTTCGTGCAGTTTAAATGGTGGCTAGAAGAATGGCAAGGGTTGTGGTCAGTAGAAAGATTGTTAGGTAGGTTTTGATTATTCCCCGTTGGGTGTCACTAATGGTTTTGGCCATTTTGATTTGGGCTGAAGATGCCCCTTTTGGGCCGGCGGCCTCGAATCATGTTTGGTCTACTATTTGGGTGGCGGCTAGTTGGCCGAGGGTTAGGTTGAGTTTGGGGAGAAGTCGGTGGATTACGGAGGGAAAGTATCCTAGCATGTTTGAGAAGTGGTGTGTGTGGGTGATTGGGTTAATTTTATATTGTTTGTTTGTAAGTGCAGTTAGTTCTATGGCTGTAAGTAATCCAATAATTGTTACTGCGAGGGCGGCTATTTTAAGGGCCAAGGGTATGGTTATGATTGGTGATTTATAGGGTAGGAAGTTTGAGGTGATGATTAGTCCTGCAATAATGCTTCCTCAGGCAAGTCGTTTGATTGGGTTAATTACTGATGGATTGTTTTCGTTGATGGGCGAGAGGGGCAAAAATCGAGGGGTGCCCATAGAGACAAAGAAAATTACTCGGAAGCTGTATACAGCGGTAAATGAGGTGGCGATAAGGGTTAGGATGAGGGCTCAGGCGTTTAGGTAAGAGGTGTTTAGGGCTTCAATAATGGCGTCTTTAGAAAAGAATCCGGCTAGGAATGGGGTTCCTGTGAGTGCCAGGCTTCCGACTGTTAGGCAGGTTGAGGTAAAGGGCAGGAGGTTTTGTAGGCCTCCTATTTTTCGGATGTCTTGCTCATCATTGAGACTATGGATGATTGAGCCGGAGCAGAGGAATAGTATTGCCTTGAAAAAAGCGTGTGTGCAGATGTGAAGGAATGCTAGTTGTGGTTGATTTAGTCCAATTGTAACTATTATTAGTCCGAGCTGACTTGATGTAGAGAAAGCCACAATCTTTTTGATGTCATTTTGGGTGAGGGCGCAGGCGGCTGTAAAGAGGGTAGTAAGGGCCCCAAGGCATAAGCAGGCTGTTAGGGCAGGTTGGTTGTTTTCCATTATTGGGTGAAGGCGGATAAGGAGGAAGATCCCGGCCACGACTATAGTGCTGGAGTGAAGTAGGGCAGAGACTGGTGTAGGGCCTTCCATGGCAGCTGGAAGTCATGGGTGAAGCCCAAATTGGGCAGATTTCCCAGTTGCTGCTAGGATGAGGCCAGCTAGGGGGAGTGTTATGTCAAAGTCTTTAGATAAGAAGAAAATTTGTTGAATTTCTCAGGAGTTTAGGTTTATTGCAAGTCAGGCCATGCTTATAATTAGTCCAATATCCCCCACACGATTATAGATCACGGCTTGTAGAGCTGCTGTATTAGCATCTGCTCGTCCATATCATCAACCGATGAGAAGAAAGGATATGATGCCAACTCCTTCTCAGCCAATAAAAAGTTGAAATATATTGTTGGCTGTAACTAAGATGACCATGGCTACTAGAAATATCAACAAATACTTGAAGAAGCGATTTATATAGGGGTCGGCGTGTATATATCAAGAGGCGAACTCGAGAATCGATCAAGTTACGTAGAGGGCAATGGGGGTAAAGATAAGAGAGTAGTGGTCGAACTTAAAGCTGATGTTGACGTCAAATATTGTGGTGTTTATTCAGTGTCAGTTTGTAACGATGGTTTCAGTTCCTTGGTCGAGAAACACTACTAGAGGTAGGAGGCTAATGAAGAATGCCGTGCTTACAGCGATTTTGACGTGTGAGGTTGCTCATTTTGGGTCCTGTGGGTTAGGGCTTAGTGAGGTAAATAGGGGGTAAATTAAGATAATGATGACTAACAGTAACGAGGAGGATAGGATTAAGGGTGTTGGATGCATAGCTTCCACTTGGATTTGCACCAAGAGTTTTTGGTTCCTAAGACCAATGGATGAGCTGTTATCCTTTAGAAGCGCGAGAGAGCCACGGAGTTTAACCGTGGGTTATAAGTATTAGCAGTGCTTATTGCCTCGGGCCTTTCTCGGTGAGTAAGAGGATTTTAACCTCTATCTTTAGAATCACAATCTAATGTTTTAAATTAAACTATACTTACTAGTAGCATCAGCCTCATATGATTTCTGGTTTTGTTACCAAGAGGAGGACTGGGAGAAGGTGAAGTGTCATAAGGAGGTGTTCTCGGGTATGAAATGGGGGTAGTCCTACGATATGGTTAGGAGTTGGGCCTCGCTGTGATATGAGGAATAGATAGAGGGAATAGCCGGCTGTGATAAGTGTTCCGGTTCCTGTGAGAATAATGGTTAGTGGGGATCAGTTGAATAGTGTAGAAATAATTATAAGTTCTCCTATGAGGTTTGGGAGGGGCGGTAGTGCTAAGTTAGCTAAGTTGGCGATGAATCATCAGACTGCTGTCAAAGGAAAAATTATTTGCAGGCCTCGTGCAAGAATTATAGTTCGGCTGTGGGTTCGTTCGTAGGCAGTATTAGCTAAACAGAATAGTGCAGAGGATACAAGGCCGTGGGCGATTATTAAAATGATTGCTCCAGTAAATCCTCATGGGGTTTGGATAAGAATGCCTCCTGCAACTAAACCTATGTGACTGACTGAAGAATAGGCGATTAGTGATTTTAGGTCTGTTTGGCGTAGGCAAATAGACCCGGTTATGATAATGCCTCATAAGGCTAAGATAATAAAGGGATATGCTAGTTCTTTGGAGAGGGGGTCTAGTATTACTATTATTCGCATTATACCATAACCTCCGAGCTTAAGGAGCACTGCGGCTAGTACTATAGACCCGGCTACTGGGGCTTCTACGTGTGCTTTGGGTAGTCAGAGGTGTACTCCATATAGGGGCATTTTAACTAAAAATGCAATTAAGCATCCGGCCCATCAGATTTTGTGGCTTCATGAGATGAGGGTTAGGGGTTGAGAATATTGGAGGATTAGCAGGGAGAGGGTTCCGGTTGACTGTTGAAGAAGGAGGAGAGCCACTAATAATGGTAAAGAGCCTGCTAGCGTATAAAATAAAAAGTAGGTTCCTGCATTTAAGCGCTCGGTCTGATTTCCTCAGCGAGTAATAATAATTAGGGTGGGGATAAGTGTAGCTTCAAATATAATGTAAAATATAATAATCTCGGTGGCGCCGAATGCTATAATTAGGAAAGCTTGAAGAGAGGTTAGAAGGGTAATATAGAGGCGCTGACGTACGATGGGTTCGGGCGTGATGTGATTTTGGCTAGCCAAAATCATTAGGGGGAGCAATCAGCACGTGAGAACAAGGAGAGGGGTGGACAGGGGGTCTGTGGCTAGATAAAGGTTAGAGGCGCTCCATCCAACTTCTGATGTCCATTTTAGTCAGGTAAGGCTAATTAGGGCAATTAGTAGTCCGTGGGCGGTTGTTGTTGGTCATAACCATTTGGGTGATGATAACCAAATTGTTGGGAATAGCATAATTGTTGGGATTAATACTTTTAGCATTGTAATAAATTTAAGTTTTGTAGGCGGTCAGTCCCGTGGGTGCGGGCTGTGGCAACTAAAAGTGCTAATCCTGCACTCGCCTCACAGGCGGAGAATGCTAGGAGGAGCATGGGTGCTGCAGAAAATCCTATGGATTCAAATTGTAGGGCCCAGAGGGCTAGTGCAATGAACAAGGATAATATCATTCCCTCTAGGCATAGCAGGGCTGAGAGCAAATGGGTGCGGTGAAACGCAAGGCCCATGAGCCCTAAAATGAATGCTGAGGTAAAGCTAAAGTGAACGGGTGTCATAAGGGGGTCGTGGACTCTAACCACGGTTTTCTGAGCCGAAATCAGAGGTCTTATGTTGGACTAACTCCCTATTCTGCTCACTCCAGGCCTCCTTGTGTTCACTCATAAATCAAGCCTAGTGTTAATAAGATAAGGACTGCTGTTGCTCAGAAAAAAGTTCCGGTGGGATTAAAGAGTTGGTCGCCTCAGGGCAGGGGGAGAAGTAGGGCAATTTCCAAGTCGAATAGGAGAAACAAGATGGCAACCAGAAAAAATCGGATAGAGAAGGGGAGTCGGGCGGATCCGAGGGGGTCAAAGCCACACTCGTAGGGTGATAATTTTTCTGCGTCTGGATTCATTTGAGGGAGTCAAAACGATACGATTGCCAGAACAGATGAAAGGGCAATTGTGATGGTTAAAATAGAAGTGATTAAATTCATTATCTTTCCTTGGGGTTTAACCAAGACGGGGTGATTGGAAGTCACTCGTACTAGCATTAATACTAGAAAGATTATGAGCCTCATCAGTAGATGGATACGTATAAGAATAGTCAGACTACGTCAACAAAGTGTCAGTATCATGCGGCAGCTTCAAAGCCGAAGTGGTGCTCAGAGGTAAAATGGTATTGGATTTGACGGAGAAGACAGACGGCTAAAAATGAAGATCCAATGATAACGTGGAGGCCGTGGAATCCTGTGGCTACAAAAAATGTGGATCCATAGACACCATCTGCAATTGTGAAGGGGGCCTCATAGTACTCTATGGCTTGTAGGGCCGTAAAATAAAGTCCAAGTAGAATAGTGAGTGCGAGGGCTTGAATGGCCTGTTTTCGTTCCCCCTCTATGAGGCTGTGGTGGGCCCATGTTACAGTAACTCCGGATGCCAGGAGCACAGCTGTGTTAAGCAGGGGGACTTCAAATGGGTCTAAGGGGGTGATGCCCGTTGGGGGTCAGCATCCTCCCAGTTCTGGGGTAGGTGCCAGGCTTGAGTGGTAGAAGGCCCAGAAGAATCCGAGGAAAAAGAAAACTTCGGATGTGATGAAAAGAATTATTCCGTATCGTAGGCCTTTTTGGACGGGGGGAGTGTGGTGGCCTTGGAAGGTTCCTTCTCGAATAATATCTCGTCATCATTGGTACATGGTTAAAAGAAGTAAGATTAGTCCGAGGGTTATTAGGGTGGTTGAGTGGAAGTGGAACCAGATCGCTAAGCCGGATGTCATTAAAAGAGCTCCGATTGCGCCGGTTAGGGGTCATGGGCTTGGATCAACCATATGGTATGCATGTGCTTGGTGGGCCATTAAACGTTTTCTTGTAGATATAAGCTTAAAAGCAGGACAAATACGTAGGCTTGAATTATTGCGACCGCTACTTCTAAAAGTGTTAAGAGGAAGAGAACAGCGGCTGTTAGAATTGCTACTGTGGGTATTATTGGTAGTAGGACAAATACGGCAGTGGCGATGAGTTGAATTAATAAGTGTCCAGCAGTTAAGTTGGCTGTTAGTCGTACGCCTAGGGCTAAAGGACGAATGAATAGGCTAATAGTTTCGATAATAATTAGTACGGGGATTAGTGGGATGGGGGTCCCTTCTGGGAGGAGGTGGCCTAGGGCGACTGTTGGTTGGTTTCGTATTCCAATAAGAACTGTTGCAAGCCAGAGTGGGACTGCAAGTCCTATGTTTAGGGATAATTGTGTGGTGGGTGTAAAAGTATATGGGAGGAGTCCTAGTATATTAATAGTAATAAGAAATACTATTAGTGAGGCTAGTATGAGGGCTCATTTATGGCCGCCTACGTTAAGGGGTAGCATGAGTTGGTTAGTGAAGCGGTTAATTAGTCACCCCTGGATTGTAATAAGGCGGTTGTTTACTCAGCGTGATGACGGGGAGGGAAAAAGTACTCAGGGTAGTGCAATTGCGATAGCAATTAAGGGGACTCCTAGGTAGGATGGGCTTGCAAATTGGTCGAAAAAGCTTATTGCCATGGTCAGTCTCAGGGTTCTGTTTTGTGTTTTTCAGTGCTTAGGGGGGTTGGTTCATTTGGGGAAGTATGACCTATCACTTTGGTTGGGATAATAGTAAGGAAAATTACTCATGAAAATACTAAAATTGCAAATCAGGGGGCGGGATTCAATTGAGGCATTTCACTAGAGGTGGTTGGGAGGCACCAATCTTTGGCTTAAAAGGCCAATGCTGTTACCCTGGTTTAGCTTCCTAGTGAGGCGTCTTCTAGCATAAGAGTGGATCAGTTTTCAAAGTGTGTAAGGGGAACTGCTTCAACTACAATGGGCATAAAGCTGTGGTTTGCTCCGCAGATTTCTGAGCATTGTCCATAAAATACTCCGGGTCGGGAGGCAATAAAGGCGGTTTGGTTAAGGCGTCCTGGGACCGCGTCTATTTTTACCCCTAGGGATGGGACGGCTCATGAGTGAAGGACATCTTCAGCGGAGACAAGAACGCGAATTGGGGACTCTATGGGGACTACTATTCGATGATCTGTTTCCAGAAGCCGAAATTGGCCTGGGGTGAGGTCTTGGGTGGGAACTATATAGGAGTCAAAGCCCAGGCTTTCGTAGTCAGTATACTCGTAGCTTCAGTATCATTGATGTCCTATAGCTTTGATTGTTAGGTGGGGGTCATTAATCTCGTCTATAAGATACAGAATTCGTAGTGAGGGGAGAGCGATTAAAATAAGAATTACGGCCGGGAGCACTGTTCATACAATTTCGATTTCTTGTGAGTCTAAGATATATTTATTGGTAAGTTTTGTTGAGACCATTGCAACAATAATATAAAGTACTAGAGTACTAATTAAAAATACAATTATTAGGGCATGGTCGTGGAAGTGAAGAAGTTCTTCTATTACGGGTGACGCCGCGTCTTGGAATCCTAATTGTGTGGGATGTGCCATTAAGCTGAGAGCTTAAGACATGCAGGGGTTTAACCTACGATTTCACCTTGACAAAGTGATGTAATTTACGAGTTTACTAATGTCTTATAAGGAAGTGGCAGAGTGGTTATGTGGCTGGCTTGAAACCAGCATATGGGGGTTCAATTCCTCCCTTCCTCGGTTAATTTGATTGAACTTGAACAAATGCTGGTTCTTCAAATGTGTGGTATGGTGGGGGGCATCCATGAAGTCATTCTACATTTGTTGTGGTTATTTCTACAGATAGTACTTCTCGCTTAGCGGCGAAGGCTTCTCATAAAATAAACAAGAATATAATTACTGCTACTAATGAAATTAGTGATCCAATAGAGGAGACTGTGTTTCATAGTGTATAGGCGTCTGGGTAGTCTGAGTATCGTCGTGGCATTCCCGCTAGGCCTAGGAAGTGTTGAGGGAAGAATGTGAGGTTAACTCCTGCAAATATTACTCCGAAATGAATTTTTGTTCAGGTGCTGTGGAGGGTAAACCCGGTAAATAGGGGGAATCAGTGGACGAAGCCTGCCATGATAGCAAATACAGCCCCTATTGAGAGGACATAGTGGAAGTGGGCAACTACATAGTATGTGTCGTGAAGGACAATATCAAGTGATGAGTTTGATAGTACAATCCCTGTTAATCCTCCGACTGTGAATAGGAAGATGAAACCTAAGGCCCATAGCATTGGCGTCTCTCATTTAATTGAGCCTCCGTGGAGGGTTGCGAGTCAACTAAAGACTTTAACACCGGTTGGAATGGCAATAATTATTGTTGCAGATGTAAAGTACGCTCGTGTGTCTACGTCCATTCCGACTGTAAACATATGGTGGGCTCAGACAATAAATCCTAGAAGGCCAATGGCTATTATTGCTCATACCATTCCTATATAACCAAAAGGTTCTTTTTTACCCGCATAATATGCCACGACGTGAGAAATAATCCCAAATCCTGGTAAAATAAGAATATATACCTCAGGGTGTCCAAAGAATCAGAACAGGTGTTGATATAAGATAGGGTCTCCTCCCCCTGCCGGGTCGAAGAATGTTGTGTTAAGGTTTCGATCTGTTAGTAGCATCGTAATTCCGGCGGCTAGTACAGGTAGGGATAGTAGGAGAAGGACAGCTGTAACTAGGACGGCCCATACAAACAGGGGTGTTTGGTATTGAGAAATGGCTGGGGGTTTCATATTAATTGTAGTTGTGATAAAGTTGATGGCCCCCAGAATAGATGATACTCCGGCTAAGTGAAGAGAAAAGATGGTTAGGTCTACTGATGCACCTGCATGGGCCAGGTTCCCGGCCAGTGGTGGGTAGACAGTTCATCCTGTCCCGGCCCCGGCCTCAACACCTGAGGAGGCCAATAGCAGTAGGAAAGAGGGGGGCAGAAGTCAAAAACTCATGTTGTTTATTCGTGGGAATGCCATGTCCGGTGCCCCAATTATTAAGGGAACTAGCCAATTACCGAAGCCTCCAATGAGAATTGGCATTACTATAAAGAAGATTATAACAAAGGCGTGTGCGGTAACAATAACATTATAAATTTGATCGTCACCGAGGAGTGATCCGGGTTGGTTTAATTCAGCTCGGATTAGTAGACTGAGGGCGGTTCCAACTATCCCGGCTCAGGCACCAAATACAAGATATAGGGTGCCAATGTCTTTGTGGTTGGTAGAGAAGAATCAGCGCGTGATTGCCACAGGTAGGATGGCCGAAATAGGTGGTGGGTTGTAGCCCCGAAGATAGAGGTTTAAGTCCTCTTCCTATCATAGCCTTGTGGTGGAGTACACATTAGATTGCAAATCTAAAGACGCAGATTAACATCTGCCGGGGCTTTCCCGCCTTACTCCGCTAACGGCGGGAAAGGTAGATGAATGCTCGCTGGCTTGAGCGCTTAGCTGTTAACTAAGAGTTTGTAGGATCGAGGCCTTCTCATCTAGAAAGGCTTTAGCTTAATTAAAGTGTCTGATTTGCATTCAGAAGATGTGGGATAAAGTCCCGCAAGTCTTAGGCAGGGGCTAAGAGATTTTCACTCTTACTTAGAGCTTTGAAGGCTCTTGGTCTGGTATTATCCTAAGCCCCTAGGTGAGCAGTGCCAGAATGGCGGGGGTGAGGGGTAGTAGTCCTAGGGCTGCGGTTATTATTAAGGCCAAAGCAAGTGTTGATTGGGTTGTATTAACGCGTCATGGTGTTGAGGAGTTGATTGTGTTTGGGGAAATGGTAAGGGTTATTGCATAGCAGAGTCGTAGGTAGAAGTATAGGCTTAGGAGGGCGGCTAGGGCTATAATTGTTGCGGTGGTTGGGAGGTCTTGTTTAGTCAATTCTTGCAGAATTAGTCATTTTGGTATAAATCCTGTTAGGGGAGGGAGTCCGCCAAGGGAAAGTAGGGCTAGGGCGGTGGTTGAGGCCAGGATTGGACTTTTTGATCAAGCTGCTGTTAAAGTATTAATTTTTGTAGCTGATGCTAATTTTAGTGATAAAAATGCTGTAGATGTTATGAAAATGTATAGTCCCAGGGCAACTAAGGTTAGTTGGGGGGCGTATTGTAAAATAATAATTATTCACCCTATGTGCGCAATTGAGGAGTAGGCTAAAATCTTACGCAGCTGGGTTTGGTTAAGTCCGCCTCATCCTCCAATTAATGTTGATAGGAGCCCTAGAGTTGTTAGGAGCATTGGGTTGGCATTGGGGGCTATTTGGATGATAAGGGCAAAGGGGGCCAGCTTTTGTCATGTAGATAGAATCAATCCTGTTGTTAGGTCTAATCCCTGAAGCACTTCTGGCATTCAGAAGTGTGTTGGTGCAAGTCCTACTTTTAAGGCCAGAGCTATAATAATTAGGGAGGAGGCAAGGGGGTGGGTTAAATTATTAATGTCTCATTCTCCAGTTGCCCATGCGTTTGTGGTGGCTGCGAACAAGATTATTGCTGCCGCGGTAGCTTGGGTGAGGAAATACTTGGTGGTTGCTTCTACTGCTCGTGGGTGGTGTTGTTGCGCTATTAGGGGTAAAATTGCTAGGGTGTTAATTTCTAGCCCTATTCAGGCAAGTAGTCAGTGGGAGCTGGCAAAAGTTAGGGTGGTTCCCAGTCCTAGGCTTGAGAGAAGGATTATAAGTACATAGGGGTTCATTGACGAGGGAGGGATTTTAACCGTCATGTTCGGGGTATGGGCCCGAAAGCTTAATTAGCTGACCTTGTCATAGAAAGTGGTGTAGAGGAAGCACCTGGAGTTTTGATCTCTTGAGTATGGGTTCGATTCCCTTCTTTCTAGGAACTGGAGGGGCTTTAACCCTCATAAGCCACTCTATCAAAGTGGTCCTTGGGCATTCAGGCACGGTTCCGTCTACTAAAGTTGTGGTGGGAGTCCTGCAAATGCGATTGGTAAGGCGGTGTGTCATAGGACTAGGGCTAGAGTTAGGGGAAGGAAGTTTTTTCATACTAAGTGCATAAGCTGATCGTAGCGGAATCGGGGGTAGGAGGCTCGGACTCAGAGGAAGACTATGGAGAGGAGGGCGGCTTTGGTTATTAAGTTAATTGTTGTTAGCTCGGGAATGGCGGGCACGTGAGAGGCCCCAAGAAATAGGATGGCAGAGAGGGTATTTATTAGTAGGATGTTGGCGTATTCGGCTAGAAAAAATAGGGCAAAGGGGCCTCCTGCATATTCTACGTTAAAGCCTGAGACTAGCTCTGACTCACCCTCAGTTAGATCAAAGGGGGCACGGTTTGTCTCTGCTAGAGTTGAGATATATCATATTGCAGCTAGGGGTCAGGCCGGAAGTAGAAGTCAAATGGCTTCTTGGGTAATATTAAATGTTTGTAGAGTATATCCCCCTGAGAATAAAATGATGGAGAGAAGAATTAATCCTAGGCTTACTTCATATGAAATTGTTTGGGCCACGGCCCGTAGGGCACCAATGAGGGCGTATTTTGAATTTGATGCTCATCCTGAGCCTAAAATAGAGTACACTGCTAGGCTTGATAGTGCAAGGATAAATAGGATTCCTAGATTTAAGTCAATGACCGGGTGTGGTATTGGCATGGGTGCCCACAGGGTTATAGCCAGGGTGAGGGCTAGTATAGGGGTTGCTAAAAATAGTATGGGGGATGCGGTTGAGGGTCGAATTGGCTCTTTAATAAATAGTTTTACTCCATCGGCGATGGGCTGGAGTAGTCCATAAGGTCCTACAATATTCGGGCCTTTTCGTAGTTGTATATATCCTAGCACTTTTCGTTCAAGGAGGGTTAGGAATGCCACAGCTAACAGCACTGGGACAATGTATACAAGGGGATTAATAAGATGAGTAAGTAGAGTGTTTAGCATAAACTAAGAAGAGGATTTGAACCTCTGGCTGAAAGGGCTTAGGCCTTTTGCAATTACCATGCTCTGCCATCTTAGTGTGGCCTTATTTTGGCAGTGGGGTGGGTTCTCCCTTTATTTGATTTAGTTGTCTTCATCAATTAGGGGCAGGGCGCACTTTTAGTGTTGGCCCCTCTTTTCCGGTCCTTTCGTACTAGGAAAAGTAACGTTACAGATAGAAACTGACCTGGATTGCTCCGGTCTGAACTCAGATCACGTAGGACTTTAATCGTTGAACAAACGAACCCTTAATAGCGGCTGCACCATTAGGATGTCCTGATCCAACATCGAGGTCGTAAACCCCCTCGTCGATATGGACTCTGGGAGAGGATTGCGCTGTTATCCCTAGGGTAACTTGGTCCGTTGATCGGCCTTGGGGGCCGGATCATAATTGGTCAGATTTTCTGTGACTTGGAAATGTCTTTCTTGGTTTTAAGCTTGTTGGCTCAGTCCACTCGGAGGATTTTTTTTTCTCCGTGGTCGCCCCAACCGAAGGTAAAACTCCAGAGTTCATTAAGTTTATGCTGTTTGTAGTTGCTTGACGTGATTGGGCTTGTACCTTAAGCTCCAAAGGGTCTTCTCGTCTTGTAGTCTTATGCCCGCTTCTGCACGGGGAGATCAATTTCACTGACTTGAAAGGGGAGACAGTTAAGCCCTCGTTTAGCCATTCATACAGGTCTTCATTTAAAAGACAAGTGATTGCGCTACCTTTGCACGGTCAAAATACCGCGGCCGTTGAACTTGTGGTCACTGGGCAGGCTGGACCTCCTATACTTCGGGGTTTGCAGGAGGCGATGTTTTTGGTAAACAGGCGAGGCTTGTGTTTGCCGAGTTCCTTCCTTTTCTTTTAGTCTTTCCTGGAGGCACGCCAGTGTGGGGTTAACGATTTAAATAAATGAGATTTTCTTGATTTTTTTGGTTTTCATGCTTCCCTCTTTTTTTGGGTTCGTTAGTTGCCAGCGGTGGGTCCGATCTGGCTTACACTTGTGCCGGGAGGGGGCTGCGGCCCCCTTGTTACTCATTTTAGCATAGTTTCTTCCATGTTGGCATGGAGTGGCCTGGTAAATTTAGGGGAGTGGGATTTTTTATCGAAATAATAAACTTTATGTCGTTTGAGCTTTAACGCTTTCTGGTCAGATGGCTGCTTTTAGGCCCACTGAGACGACGTGTTTTGTTAAATATGATCCTTATCCTCCTGGTAAGATTGTATTCTTTATCAGAGGGGCTGTACCCCCTCTGACTAACTCTCGTGCTTCTCTTTTTGTGCTTGGTTAGACTATTGCTTACTTAACTTAAGGGGTACGAGGCTGAACTTCTATTCATTTCTCAGGCAACCAGCTATCACCAAGTTCGGTAGGTCTATCACCTCTACCCGGGGCTCTTCCCACTCTTTTGCCACAGAGACGGGTTGGCCCATGTAGGCTGTCCCGGGGTAGCTCACTTGGTTTCGGGGGTTCAAACTAAAGGTCGCTTTGCTTGAGTATTCTGGCTAAATCATGATGCAAAAGGTACGAGGTTGTGTCTCTGCTTTTTAGTGCTTATATGGGTTGTTTCATTTCTCTTTCAGCTTTCCCTTGCGGTACTTTTTCTATAGCTTAAAAAATGACCCTTTCCGTCGCCCGTACTAAGGTGGAAAAATGGTTTAGTTTGTTATTTGAGGTTTTGTAATTTTATATATATTGTCTAGTTATCTTGGTTGTTAAGCTAGCTGTTTGGCTCAGGGCGATCCAACTTGCATGGATGTCTTCTCGGTGTAAGGGAGATGCTTAACTATCTCAGCCACGCCCTGGGTTTGATCCAAGTGCACCTTCCGGTACACTTACCATGTTACGACTTGCCTCCCCTCGTTGGTGCTTTTGTGTTATTTACTTTGATTGCTGTTTAACAGGGGAGAGTGACGGGCGGTGTGTACGCGCCTCAGAGCCGGGTTCAAAAGGACACTCTATTTCCTTTTTACTACTAAATCCTCCTTCAAGCATTAGTTTTCATAATGCTATTCGTGTTATTCTACTATAGAAAATGTAGCCCATTTCTTCCCACTTCGTGCGCTACACCTCGACCTGACGTTTTGGGGTGTGCCCACTTTGCTTACTATTTGACCTTCACAGGGTAAGCTGACGACGGCGGTATATAGGCGGGGATGACTAGAAGTGGTGAGGTTTAACGGGGGTTATCGGTTCTAGAACAGGCTCCTCTAGGGGGGTCTAAGGCACCGCCAAGTCCTTTGGGTTTTAAGCTGACGCTCGTAGTACCCTGGCGGACGTTTATTGTGATTGAACGTCTAGGTTTATGGCTGAGCATAGTGGGGTATCTAATCCCAGTTTGTTTCTCAGCTTTCGTGGAGTCAGGTGGGCTTGTGTTAAAGCTACTTTCGTACTCGGGCTTCGGACTCTCGGAAGCGTATGACGGCCAGGAGGCCCTTTGGCTTTATTTTTGCTTTCCTTAACCACCCTTTACGCCGTGTCTATCAACTAGGGCCTCTCGTATAACCGCGGTGGCTGGCACGAGTTTTACCGGCCCTCTTAGCACTGACTAAGTCAAGCTTTTGCTTATGGCTTAATGTCTATCACTGCTGAATTCCCTTGGGGGTGTGGCGTGGCAAGGCGTCTTGGGCCAACGATTGAGCCTGATGCCCGCTCCTCGTCCCCGGGCAGGGGATTAAGGGCATCCTCACAGGGCTGCGGAGACTTGCATGTGTAAGTTGTGCTGTGGCTGATAGTAAAGTCAGGACCAAGCCTTTGTGCACGCGGAGCTTTTTAGGGCTCATCTTAGCATCTTCAGTGCTATGCTTTAAAGTTAAGCTACGCTAGC